GATGGGTAATTGGCTTTTATAGAATCAAAGTAGAAAAAACAAGAATTTTTTTTTTTGATAACCTCCAGTCAAGAATGTAATAGACTGTCTCCCGATTGGTTCACAGAGACAATCGGGAGACAGCAAGGATTCACTCAAATGGGAGATAGAGGTATGTGATGGATAGTGATCCATCTTTATTGTATATTGTTATGTCTTTTAGTTATGAAGAGCAACAAAAAAAAACACTAGGCCTTACTATTCCTACATGTTCGTTCCATTAGTAACATTCCCTTTATACTTCCACGGGGGTAACCGCGCATCTTGCTTGTGCTTAATGCTTCCCGATTCGACAAAAAATCATATAGGAACTTGTTATGAGTGGATTTATTGGATTGGTTCATCAATAGTGTTCGGTCAGAATCTCTTTTTGACTCTGCACCATTGATTCCACTATTATTAGTGATCAATAATGAAAGAAAAAGAATTCATTTATATTCCTAGAGATAGGGGACATAATTCACATGGATATAGTCAATCTTGCTTGGGCTGCTTTAATGGTAGTCTTTACATTTTCCCTTTCACTCGTAGTATGGGGAAGAAGTGGACTCTAGAGGTACTACTAATTGAGTTGAGTAATCAAACTGTATCAATTGTTTCATAGAGCGTTCTGCAAAGCGTTTTGAAATACAAATATCTCCATTTCAAAATGGAACTGGATTCCAGTTAAAGTAATGTAATATATGAATAATAACTTTTCAATCAAACAAATATTTCAACGATTTCCATGTTCGTATTTCGAAAGTAAAAGGGATACAGATGATAGGAATATTTTGCAAACCGCATTCTTCCTAATTAAATATATATTATATTCTTAATATTCTATTTCGATGAACCGGCTTTTACCAGACTTATATATGGATATTACGATGAAGAGCAACCAACCCCCTCCTCTTTTATTTGTTTCCCTCTTTACTGTTCAAAGAGGGGGTCGTTTCGTTATTACGGGGATACGTACTTTCTACGGAGGGCAGCGGCAACATAGACATAGGGGTTGTCCGGCGAGGTACTAGGCATAATAAGATCTTACGTTTGGTGATTCACATATTGCGCTGCGCACTTACCGTTTGTTTTATACTCCTAGAAACCTTATTTATGCTTTATCCACTCACCTCATATTATCGTTAAAAATCGGTGGGGTCCACTACTCCTTTTCCAAATCCGAAGAAGTTCCCATAGAACTCCTTGGATCATCTGTCAACAGCTCAATCAATTACTTCTTCGGAATGCAAAAGGATTACTTGCTTTTTATATAATATATGCTCATACTACTATCCTTCCTCCATGGATTTGATTGTTTCGATGGAGCCAGGGATCCCTATTTGAAATAATAAGAAACCTAGGACTTAGAGCAGTAAAAGTAAGAGTTGACATTCGATTATTTCGGATTGATCGAAATCAATACAAATCAAATGGATGTTAACGAAGAAAAAGAATTGGGGTGCTATATAATATATAAATTATATACATTACAGATATGTAATTGAAATGAATATGAAGCTAAATAGTGTAGATTGATCGACATTAAATTAAGCCTATATCTTTATTTTATATAGTACAACTTTATACAATACAATAACAAATAGTGTGGTAGAAAGGTTCAGATATTTCTTTCTACCATACTATCGGATCTCATATACTGCTGATTCTAGCCCGCTCATTTCAGTTAAGACATGGAATTTAAATCGCTTTTATTTCTTCAACCATTGATAAGAACTAAGAAGTCAAGTTTCATTCAAATTAATCATTTTTACTGACTGTTTTTACGTAGATGATAAGTAAAAAAGCAGTAGGAACTAGAATGAACAGTGCAGTAGCAATAAATGCGAGAATATTTACTTCCATAATCTCATTGTTTTTTTTTACTTCGCAATAACTCGGGATCTAATCCCATAGAGATGATAAATATTTCTCCTGTAATGTAAATTGAATGGGATGAATTGCATCCCGATGATATTGAATCGGATCAATATCATGAATAACAATATCTGAGCTATCAAATCGATTCATTGTCGAGAATTGAATAGTATAACATAGGAAGATCTTTTATCCATACCAAATCAAAAATGGGATTTCTGATACAATCAAGACTCCCGTTGAATTTCTCATTCTTTTACATTCTTTCTTTTCTCTAACCCACCGTCCTCCTGATCTTATACAATTTATACAATCATCTGATGAGGCATCATCTGACCCGTCTTCTACTTCCATTGGCCACAAACCAAACGGTAGAAATGAAATGGAAAACGAGAGGAGTTAAGTTCTAAACTCGGGTTTGTTGATGATGTAATTTTCTTGAAAGACAAAGTAGTGTGATAAAGATAGGTCCCGGTATAGGTATAAAAGATCGAATATTCCGACAAATTCAGGGTTTGGAAGTTTGTGCTTTCTTCGACGGGACTATTAAGTTAAAATAAAATAGGAAGAAAAAAAGATTATTTATTCCCTCGCTAAGAAGGAG